ATTTCGAAATCAGACCAAGCGTCTTAATACATATGCAAAAAAATTCATTATTGGCCCACCATTGATTACAAGATTTAGCTTTTATGAATCGCTATTGGTTTGATACGAATAATGGCAGTCCTTTCAGTATGTTAAGGATACAGATGTATCCACAATTCATTTAGAGTTACTTAATAGCCTATTTCTTATACTATATCTCTATCCCGTGAAATTCTCGAGCCGAAAGATGGATGCATATGCTGTGTTTCATTTTGCTAAATGATATCAATTAAATGGTATATAAATTCTCAAAATTGGATATAGTAATAAAAAAATCAGCAAAATTCTTTTATTTTAGATAGAAGAAATGTTTCTTCTATCTAAAATAAAAGAATGTACCCTTCTATCCAAATCCAATTTGCATCGATAAAATAAATCCAAATTCCAGATTCCAGCAGTAGATGAATAATTGCAAATTTTTGTGTGTACGAGATTAGAATAACTTCAAAATAACTGACATAATTTTTGATTTTTCCTGATCAGATAAATACATGAAAAAGAAAGGAGGTAGAAAAATTTTTTGATTTATGGTTAAAGAAGAAAAACAAGAAAACAGGGGTTCAGTTGAATTTCAAGTATTCAGTTTCACCAATAAGATACGGAAACTTGCTTCACATTTGGAATTACACAAAAAAGATTTTTCATCGGAAAGAGGTCTACGAAGACTTTTGGGAAAACGTCAACGTTTGCTGGCTTATTTGGCAAAGAAAAATAGAGTACGTTATAAGAAATTAATTAGTCAGTTGGATATTCGGGAGAAGTAATTTAATCGTTCGAATTTTTTTCGTATTTTATTTAGTAGTCTTATAGTAGTCTTAGATTTTGCATTTTGATGAGCCTCGTTTTGAGGAATTCATGGAATAATCCATTTTTATGGAATAAAGAATAAGAACAAGGATACATAACATAAAAAAAAGAATAGATAAGACGATATTCGCCCTCCTCCTACATATTTGATTTCTTCTCCTATACAAAAACCAGCAAGACCCACTCCATTGATAATTCCATCAATGACACCTTTATCGAAAAAATGTGTTAGTTCTGCTAATCTTCTTATACCCAGGATAAATACCCTAGTATAGAAAACATCCATATAACCACGATTATATGACCAGCTGTATATCTTTTTTTTTACTTCATCCAAAAAGTTCTTTTTTGGATTCTTTTTTATTTTTACAAGGGAATTTTGGAAATTCAAATTCTGAAAAAAATAATAAGCGGATCCATAGAAGATATATGCTATGAATAGACCCAAAATTGCTAAACTTACAGAAGAAATTGCATTAGTGAGAAATTCATAGGAATTTATGGAAGAATTAGAACTTTCCTGGAAAAAGTTTATAGAAGGAGTTAGCCACCTTGATAATATGGTTAACTCCGATATTCCATTATCCTTTACTCCATTATCAAAATGGATTCCCATGGATCCAATGAACAAAGTAAAAAGCAGTAATATAAGAAGAGGATATAGCATAGTATTTCCCGTTTCATGTGGATAGACAAAAGTGTTTTTAGCCCCAAAGGGAGCACTAAAGGATCCCTTCTGATTTCTTGTATTACGAGGAATTTTAGGTATATTTTGTGAAAAAAAAGAAACTCCACTCTTCGTTGTTGATAAAACAAACTCCCTATTGACTCCTTTGGATATACCTTTTCCCCATAAGGATATTGAATACAACGAACCTTCTTTAGTACTGCTGTAATTTTGAAAATGAACACGCAAATACCCATCAAAAGTAAGTAAATATATCCGAAACATATAAAATGCAGTTAATCCTGCAGTAAAAGAGGCTATAATTCCAAAAAAGGGTGAATACAACCAACTATTACTAAGGATTTCATCTTTGGACCAGAAGCAAGCAAGAGGTGGAATACCACAAAGAGAAAGTGTACCACATAAAAAAGTAGTTCTTGTAATTGGAATGTATTTTCTTAAACCGCCCATAAGAACCATATTCTGACTTTTATCTGGTGAATATCCAACAAGAGGTTCCATTGAATGAATAATGGATCCCGATCCTAAGAACAATAAAGCTTTCGAATAAGCATGAGTGATCAAATGGAATAAAGCAGCTTGATAAGAACCTATACCTAGAGCTAACATCATATAACCTAGTTGAGACATTGTAGAATAGGCTAAACTTCTTTTAATATCTCTCTGAGCAAGAGCTAAAGTGGCTCCTAAGAAGAGTGTTATTGTACCTACTAAAGAAATTAAACTCATTATCAAGGGTAGAGATATGAAAAGAGGAAGAAGTCGAGCCAAAAGAAAAATCCCCGCGGCAACCATAGTTGCTGCGTGTATAAGAGCCGAAATGGGAGTGGGTCCTTCCATAGCATCGGGTAACCATACGTGAAGAGGGAATTGTGCAGATTTTGCAACTGCACCAAGGAATAATAAAAAAGCACACAAAGTAGTAAGTAAGGAATTAATCCCATTATTAGGAATCCAGTTATTAGCTATTTTGAACAAATCCCGAAACTCTAAACTACCCGTTATCCAAAAAAAACCTAAAATTCCTAATAAAAGACCAAAATCCCCCACACGATTAGTTACAAAAGCTTTTTGACAAGCACTCGCTGCAATTGGCCGTGTAAACCAAAAGCCTATCAATAAATAGGAACACATTCCGATAAGTTCCCAAAAAAAATAAATTTGTATCAAATTGGAACTAGTAACCAATCCCAACATGGAAGTATTAAAAAAACTTATATAAACAAAAAATCTCAAATATCCTTCATCGTGAGACATATAATCGTCACTATAAATAAGAACCAAGATTCCTACAGTAGTAATTAGTATTAACATAATAGACGTAAGGGGGTCGATCAAGTATCCAAATTCTAAGGAAAAATCATTATTGATGGCCCAAGACCATAGATATTGATAGATAGAACTTCCATTTATTTGTTGAATAGACAGGTGAACCGAGTATACCATAGCTATACTTAAGAGTAAAATACTAGGAAAAGCCCATATGCGACGAAGATTTTTTGTTGCTGTCGGAATAAGAAAAAGTCCAAATCCCATTGACATAATAACTGGAAGTGGGAGAAGAGGGATTACCCAGGCATATTGATATGTATGTTCCATAAGAAAAGAAATAGCAATTTTTAGTTGAAATTTATAGTTCAATTTATTGAAATTGTTTCCGATTCACCAAACCTATTCTTATCTCTTTCTAAAGGAATTAAAAAAAAAACTAAAAATAAGAAAAAATATTTGTTAAATATTAAAATACAAAAAAAGATTGAATCATGTGACTTTCTATTTATTTTTGTATTTATTTCTCTTAAAATAAAAGAGCTCTCTTGTTTCGTAATTGATTGATTGAATTCCAAAGAAAACCTACATTTATAGGAAATTCTCGAATATTGCTTACTTCATATAAAACAGAAATCCTAATGACTAGAATTCTATAAGTTTTATAATGTCTTGTTTAAAAGACTAAGTCTTTTTTTTTGATTGGAATGAAATTATGGAATACCGTTCTGAACTTAATTAACTATTTGAATTTATTGAATTAAATTTGACCTTCTTTTTATCTCCCCATCATATATGGGGGCTTATCCTATCCCCCAAACCATATATTTATATATGGAGTATATTTGATATATAAATTGATTTAAATAGAAAAGCTTAAAAAACTCTTGTCTTATCCACATTAGACAGAATGAGCTAAAAAAGAATTTAGAATTTCAGTAAGTATAACTACTAAGAAAAAACGGAAAGAAGGATTGATTTGCGGCAATAAATGTCTTTCACATACAACTAGAAAAAAGTAATCCCCCTTTTGAATGGCAGTTCCAAAAAAACGTACTTCGATGTCAAAAAAGCGTATTCGTAAAAATCTTTGGAAGAAAAAGACTTATTTTTCCATAGTACAATCTTATTCTTTAGCAAAGTCAAGATCATTTTCTAGCGGCAACGAGGATCCAAAACCAAAAGGTTTTTCTGGGCAACAAACAAACAAATAATAAGGTTTTGGAATAATCTGAATTGAACTATCCGAAGGAAATTCCAATTATTTAATATGAATAAATATTATTTAATATGAATGAATAATTCAGATTAATTAATAAATGTACTTTTATGTGTCGAATTTATCGGTAAAATATTCTTAGAACGAATCCCTCCGTTATATAGAATAAAAGAACAAAAGTTTTTGGTATATTGTGCCCTCAGTATTCTTTGCCTGTCAAAGAACTCTTTTTTCGCTAATGGAATCCTCATAAAAATGAGGATTCCATTAGCAAAAGTAGACTATTCTTGCAATAGGACTTACAACCTTTACCTAATCTTATCCAAAATTCCCATATAAATGAGTTTAGTACTGGTAAATCATATTAAAAAGAGGGTAAAGGCTGTCATTCTATAAATTTTTCTAAAATACAAAATTCTTTGTAGTTAATGATGAAATTCTAATGTTCCTAAATTCTATGGCCTCTCCCAGTCTCGACGATTCGCAAGAAAATAACTATTATTCTTTTAAGTTAACTATTATTTCAAATTAGCCGCCATGGTGAAATTGGTAGACACGCTGCTCTTAGGAAGCAGTGCTCAAGCATCTCGGTTCGAGTCCGAGTGGCGGCATTCCCGAAAAAGAATACAATAGATTAGAAAATGGATTCAATTCGAAATTTCCAATTTTGTAATGGGACCTTATCCTTATGCTATTTGCAACTTTAGAACATATACTAACTCATATCTCTTTCTCAACCACTTCAATTGTGATTACGATTCAGTTGATAACCTTATTAGTTCGTGAACTTAGGGGATTACGTGATTCGTCAGAAAAAGGAATGATAGTGACTTTTTTCTCTATAACAGGATTCTTAGTTTCTCGTTGGGTTTCTTCGGGACATTTTCCATTAAGTAATTTATATGAGTCATTGATCTTCCTTTCATGGGCTCTGTATATTCTTCATACTATTCCTAAGATACAGAACTCGAAAAATGATTTAAGCACAATAACTACGCCAAGTACTATTTTAACGCAAGGCTTTGCCACGTCGGGGCTTTTAACTGAAATGCATCAATCCACAATACTAGTACCTGCTCTACAATCTCAGTGGTTAATGATGCATGTCAGTATGATGTTACTAAGCTATGCAACTCTTTTGTGCGGATCCTTATTATCTGCTGCTCTTCTAATCATTAGATTTCGAAAGGATTTTTATTTCTTTTCTAAAAATAAAAAAAAAGTTTTTCTTAAAACATTTTTCCTCAGCGAGATTGAATATTTATATGCAAAAAGAAGTCCTTTAAAAAGCACCTCTTTTCCCGCATTTCCAAATTATTACAAATATCAATTAACTGAGCGTTTGGATTCTTGGAGTTATCGTGTCATTAGTCTAGGGTTTACTCTTTTAACCATGGGTATTCTTTGTGGAGCAGTATGGGCTAATGAGGCATGGGGATCCTATTGGAATTGGGACCCTAAGGAAACTTGGGCATTTATTACCTGGACCATATTTGCAATATATTTACATAGTAGAACAAATCCAAATTGGAAGGGTACGAATTCCGCACTTGTAGCTTCGATAGGATTTCTTATAATTTGGATCTGCTATTTTGGTATCAATCTGTTAGGAATAGGTTTACATAGTTATGGTTCATTTATATTACCATCTAAATGATTACATAACATAAATCCCTAATTTTTTGAAGGTTTTTTCCTTTTTTGTTTGTTTTGAGAACCCCTTGAACGTCTTTTCAAAGGGTTCTCAAAAATTCGGGATAGATCTAATTAGACCTTTTTACTTTTTTCTTTTCTGAATTTTTTTTTTCCACTATGGAATATAGTGCGGACTAGTTAAAAAAAAATCCTATTTAGTATAATAATTGGATAATAGAGTCTCTACCCTGTCAACGGATAGCGAGAGAACAAAATCTGGATAAATACCAATTCCTATTACTGGTAAAAAGATACAGATTAAAAGAAAGAGTTCCCGTGGTCCAGAATCCACAAAATTTTCGTTTGGAACATGAAATAGCTTGTATCCATAAAACATCTGGCGTAACATAGATAATAAATAAATAGGGGTTAATATCATTCCGATTGCCATTACAAAAGTAATTAGCATTTTTGGCATTAACATAAATTTAGGACTAGTAATTAGTCCAAAAAATACTACTAATTCTGCAACAAAACCACTCATTCCCGGCAAGGCAAGAGAAGCCATTGAAAAGCTACTAAACATGGTAAAAATTTTGGGCATTGGGATAGATATTCCCCCCAGTTCTTCGAGATAAACAAGACGTATTCTATCACAAGCCGTTCCCGCCAAGAAAAAAAGTGTAGCACCGATAAATCCATGCGATAATATTTGTAAAATTGCTCCATTTAGTCCAATGTTGGTTATGGAACCAATTCCTATAATTATGAAACCCATGTGAGATACGGAGGAGTAGGCTATTCTTTTTTTGAAATTTCGTTGACCCAGAGAAGTTGAAGCTGCATAGATTATTTGCACAGCTCCTATTATTACCAACCAGGGGGAAAATAGACAATGAGCATGAGGTAACAATTCCATATTGATCCGAATCAATCCGTATGCTCCCATCTTTAATAGAATTCCGGCTAAAAGCATACATGTACTGTAATGCGCCTCCCCGTGGGTATCTGGTAACCATGTATGTAGAGGTATAATCGGCAATTTGACAGCATAAGCAATAAGGAAGCCAAAATACAGTAGTATTTCCAATGTTGCAGGGTATGGTTGATTAATCAATTTTTCTAAATCTAATCCGGGTTCATTGGAACCATATAACCCCATACCTAGAATTCCAATTAAGAAAAAAATGGAACCTCCTGCAGTATACAAAATAAACTTGGTAGCTGAATACAGACGCCTCTTTCCCCCCCACATGGATAAAAGTAAGTAAACAGGAATTAATTCTAACTCCCACATGATAAAAAAAAGTAAAAGGTCTCGTGAAGAAAATAATCCTATTTGACCGCTATACATTGCTAGCATAAGAAAATAGAATAATCGCGAATTCCGGGTAACCGGCCAAGCCGCTAAAGTAGCTAAAGTAGTGATAAATCCTGTCAATAAAATGGATCCTAATGAAAGTCCATCGATTCCCAATCTCCAGTGGAAATCGAAAACATCTATCCATTTAGAATCCTCCTTTAATTGGATTAAGGGATCCTCTAATTGGAAATGATAACAGAATACATAAGTCATTAGAAGGAATTCTAATAAACAAATAGCTATAGTATACCACCTAACTATTTTATTTCCTTTATGAGGTAAAAAGAAAATTAATGAACCTGCAAATATCGGCAAAACAACAAGTATTGTTAACCAAGGAAAATAACTCATGATAAAGTAATAAAGACAAGATACGTTTTGACCAGAAAAGCCCATGCTCGGGTTATTTCGAGCACAGGCTTCTTCTTCTTCGGTAAAGAGGAATCAGACGATTCAAGTGGAGTTTTTTGTAACGTATCAATAAGATAGAGCCATGCTGCGGGTTGTTTCAGGCCCTAAATAAACGCGGACACTTAAAAAATCTGTTGGGCAGGCGGATTCGCATCTCTTACAACCCACACAATCTTCGGTTCTCGGCGCGGAAGCAATTTGCTTGGCTTTACACCCATCCCAAGGTATCATTTCTAATACATCTGTTGGACAAGCTCGTACACATTGAGTGCATCCTATACATGTATCATAAATTTTTACAGAATGTGACATTGGATCTCTAAATTTTCCTTTTCAACATAAAAATTTTCGATCTGGTAAAAATGAAATTAGTACTATATAAATTAGATGTATTGTATACACCAGACGAAGCAATGGTTTATCCAAACTTTAACAAATAATGCAATATATTTCTTAATCTGTTTGTGAGAAAGCGTGAAAAGAGCCAAGAGACTTGAATTTAATGCTTCAACAGTAATAATTATACGAATTCTACATACTAATTGAATTAGCCAATAAATTGGCTATCATCTTGTCAATATAAATTATTGCAATATTAAAATTGCAATATCAATGAATTGCAAAAATGCAATATTCAAGCAATATTCAAGCAATATTCAATAAGTAAAAAAGAATACTCTCAAATAACCTACTCAAAAAATGGATATTATTAAATACTAATAAGAAAATCAGATTAGATTTCTATTCATCTTAATGTTCCGTATTATTATATATGTGCCTTTGTTTAGAGGATTCTATGTCTAATTATTCAAATAATTAGATTGATTGATACGAGTTGATTTCCTGTTACGATGGATGGAAGAAAGAATGGAGAGTCCAATAGCTGCTTCAGCAGCCGCAAGGGCTATAACAAAAATTGCGAAAATGTCTCCTTTTAATTGGCGACTATCAAATAGATCAGAAAATGTTACGAGATTTAGATTAATTGAATTCAGTATAAGTTCAAGACATATTAGAGCTCTAACCATGTTTCGGCTTGTGATCAATCCATAGATACCAATCGAAAATAAATAGACACTCAAAAAAAGTACATGCTCAAACATCATTAACTAACTCCTTATCAATCTCGATTCATTTCAATATGAGGACAAGAATTGAACCGATTCCATTAATTAGAATAGAACAATTACGCAACAAAAGAGAAAAGAAGGTATTTGTTGTATTGGCAGTAGATGGTTTTACTAAATCAAAATTGTGATTTTTTAGTTATTTATTTTATATTTGAAATTCTAAGAATTTTGACTCATTCTAAGTATTTCTTATTGTCGAGCCATAGTAATTGCACCTATTAAAGAAACTAGAAGAATTAGGGAAATGAGTTCAAACGGAAGATAAAAATCGGTTGCTAAATGAATCCCAATTTGTTGAACGTTATTTATGAGACCCTGTTCTACTATTTGGTTTGATCTTGTAGTCCAAAGAATTCCATACCACGACGTATCTGGGATAGTAGTCATTAGTGAAAAAGGAATAGTTATACAAACGAGTAAAGTAAACCCATCCCCAATAGTCCAAGAATTCTTATCTTTAGACCACTCTGAGCCGTTTACAAACATTACAGCAAATATGATCAAGACATTTATGGCTCCCACATAAATAAGAAGTTGTGCGACAGCCACAAAGTAGGAATTCAATAAAAAATAGAATAAGGATATACAAACAAGAACTAATCCCAGCGAAAAGGCAGAATAAATTGGGTTGGTAAGTAATACTACTCCTAGACCTCCTAGTAGAAGAACAAATCCCCCAAATAGCACAAGAATCTCATGTATTGGTCCAGGTAAATCCATTATGGATAAGAAGAAATTTAGAGTATAACATTTTTCATGAACTGAATAAAACTAAAAGATTCAAGGAAGGAAAAAGGTATTAGGATATTTTTTTGTATATGTATATAAGTTGTTAAGCAGTAGTTATTCCTTTTTCGTTATAGTTAGTAAAAATCAATTTTTCTAACAAAAAAAATCCTAATACCTAGTAATCAGTAATCGTTCTTGAATTCCAAGATTTTTCTTCGTCTATTTTACTTTGAGGCGAATTCCTAATTGTTTGAATTGTGTAATCTCCCATTATGGAGATTGGTAACCGGCTCAAAGCAATTTGATTGTAATTCAATTCATGACGATCATAAGTAGAAAGTTCATATTCTTCAGTCATTGATAAACAATTTGTCGGACAATATTCAACACAGTTGCCACAAAATATACAAACTCCAAAATCAATACTATAATTAAGCAATTGTTTCCTTTTAATATCCTTTTCAAATCTCCAATCCACAAGAGGTAGATCTATCGGACATACGCGAACACATACTTCACAAGCAATGCATTTATCAAATTCAAAGTGTATTCGCCCCCGGAAACGCTCCGATGTAATTGATTTTTCATAAGGGTAGTGAATCGTTATAGGTAAACGATTTGTATGGGATAAGGTAATTATTAAACCTTGACCAATGTATCTTGCGGCGCGTATTGTTTGTTGACCATAACTAATGAACCCAGTTAGCATAGGGAACATATTCTAAATATATATATGAAAAAGATATGTTTCTTTCTCTTGTTTGAGAAAACTTTTGTGTTGAAAATATTCTTACTGTTATTGTATTAGCTTATTTATAGTGAAACTAATTGGGAAGAAGTTGTTAATAAGAGATTGCCCAGAGAAATAGGTAAAAGAAATTTCCATCCAAGATTTAATAACTGATCCATTCTCATCCTGGGTAAAGTCCATCTTATTGTGATAGAAATGAAGAGAAATAAATAAGCTTTAGTTAATGTAATAAATATACCTATTACCATTTCCAAAATTCCAATTATTTTATTCATTTGGAAAAATCCAAAAAAGGATATATAGGGAATAGAGAAATTCCACCCGCCTAAGTATAGAACAGTTACAAATAAGGAGGAAACTAATAAATTTAGGTAAGAAGCAAGATAAAATAAACCATATTTAATACCAGAATATTCGGTTTGATAACCTGCTACTAATTCTTCCTCTGCTTCTGGTAAATCAAAGGGTAATCTTTCACATTCTGCCAAAGAAGAAATTAGAAAAACTAGAAAACCTATAGGCTGACGCCAAAGATTCCATCCAAAAAAACCATATTTGGACTGTGCTTCAACTATATCAACTGTACTTGAACTGTTAGATAATCATAGTCGATGATAACATCACAGTTCCCACCGCTATTCCAAAACCGTACATGAAACCTTAGCTTCATACGGCTTCTCTATGATCAGAAAAAAGGAAAGGATTGTTTCGTTTAGGTATTATCCCCTGGGCGGAGATAGAATTAGGTAAGATAAAATTGATTGGAAAGCCCAAAATTAGACCAAAGCAATTCCGTCTGCTAGAATAACAAAAAAGTGCTTCCGAATTGATCTCATCCTTTATATAATAAAATGATAATTTTTCTTTGTTCGGTAATAACTTAATATTGGAATAAAACACTCATTATAGCAATTACTGAATGGAAAGAATTGGGCATTAGTTCATGAGGAATTCTGTATGAATAGGGATAAAGGAAGAAAGAATAAATAAGAAATAAGGCTCCTTTTTATATTGCATTCCATATCTTTTGTCCTATTCTTCTTTCCCGGGGAAGGGTATACTTAAAAAAATAAATAAATAAAGGGTTAATTCGTTCTTGATAGCCATTTCCTTAACAAGTGAATGGGAACATACTCTAGACCGGAATCCGAAGAAAGTACTGCTTGATCATTTCTACCAATTTCAAGTCCTTATTATGATTCCTTTTATGAGGAAAAATGTCTAATGATTTAGATTCTCTCATTACTAAATCCTGTATGTACTTTAGTGTTCCTAATCCCTCACTAACTTTTGATGGATTGCCCTATGGCTATAAGTTATAGTAATAACTCAAAATATTCTAGTAATGAAATCCCATTTTGCGAATCCCTTATTCTTGCCCGCTTCAAGATATGATGACTGATCAAACAATCTAAACCTTGGGGTAAAGAGTTTACACTGCTTATGTTTACTTGAACTTTTTTCTTGTACGTAGGAAATGAGATTTTGTATTTTTACTACAAATTAATAAGCTGTTTTGTTTCACTCATATAGCTATCTAGTTTAACTTACCAACCCGAATACAGAATAAGCAAAGGAAGATAAGCATTCAATGTGTTTTACAGGAAAATGATTCTATTTTAACGAATCACACGTAGAGATATTGCTAGTACACAAAAAGTTAATGGTATTTCATAACTAATAGATTGAGCAGCCGCCCGTAGACCACCTGAAAAAGAATATTTATTATTTGAGCTATATCCTGCCATGAGAAGACCAATAGGAGCAATACTTGAAATGGCAATCCATAAAAAAACACCAATACTAAGATCAGCTAAAACAAAACGATATCCTAAAGGGATAACTAAAAAACTTAATAAAATGGATATGACTGCTATAGAGGGACCAATGCTAAATAAAGGAATATCTCCTCGGGACGGGAGGATATCCTCTTTTAAAAGTAGCTTAGTTCCATCTGCTATAGCTTGAAGCAATCCCAGGGGGCCGGCATATTCAGGACCAATACGTTGTTGTATCGATGCAGATATTTCTCTTTCTAACCACACAATTACGAGTACTTGTATTGTGATTCCCAGTAGGAGGGCCAAAATAGGTAGAATCCATATCAGTCCGTAGACTTCTTTTAATAATTCCGATTTCAAAAAAGAATTGATAGTTTCTACCTCTACCCTATCTATTATCATTTCAACGATCAACTTCCCCCATAATGATATCTATACTACCTAATATCGTCATGATATCAGCCAATTTCATTTTTTTAACTAGCTGAGGAAGAATTTGCAAATTAATAAAACCCGGTGGACGAATTTTCCATCTCCAGGGGAAAAGACTATCATCGCCTACCAAATAAATTCCTAATTCACCTTTTGGAGCTTCTACTCTTACATAAAGCTCTTGCTTTGATAATTCAAAATTGGGCGAAGGTTTTTTACCAAGAAATCGATATTCAAAATCATTCCATTCGGAATTCTTTGCTTTCTTAAAGCGACGGGCTTCTAAATTTTCATAAGGTCCTCCAGGAATTTTCTCTATAGCCTGTTGAATAATTTTTATGGATTCCCTCATTTCACCGATTCGTACTAAATAGCGAGCTAAGGAATCTCCTTCTTTTTGCCATTTTACTTTCCAATCGAATTGATTGTAAGACTCATAAGGATCAATTTTACGAAGATCCCATTGTATTCCAGAAGCTCGTAACATGGGTCCCGATAAGCCCCAATTTACAGCTTCTTCTCCGCTAATAAAACCAACTCCTTCAACTCGTTCCAAAAAAATAGGATTCTGTGTAATAAGTTGTTGATATTCAACAACTCCTTGTAAAAAATAATCACAGAAATCTAAGCATTTATCCATCCATCCATAAGGTAGATCGGCAGCTACTCCTCCGATGCGAAAATAATTATGCATCATTCGCATACCTGTAGCAGCTTCAAATAGATCATATATTAATTCTCTCTCTCTAAAAATATAGAAAAAAGGAGTTTGTGCCCCGAGATCCGCCATAAAAGGGCCAAGCCATAACAAGTGAGAAGCTATACGGCTCAATTCTAACATAATTACCCTAATATAGCTGGCTCTTTGAGGTATTTGAATATTCTCCAAAAATTCAGGTGCATTTACCGTTATTGCTTCTGTAAACATAGTAGCTAAATAATCCCACCGTGTTACATAAGGCAGATATTGTATAATAGTTCTGTTTTCCGCGATTTTTTCCATTCCTCTGTGTAAATATCCTAATATAGGTTCGCAATCAATAACATCTTCACCATCGAGAGTAACGATCAGTCGAAGAACACCATGCATTGATGGGTGTTGAGGGCCCATATTGACTATCATGAGATCCTTTCTTTTAAGCGGTAGACTCATCTTATTCTTTATTCCATAAAAATGGATTATTCCATGAATTCCTCAAAACGAGGCTCATCAAAATGCAAAATCTAAGACTACTATAAGACTACTAAATAAAATACGAAAAAAATTCGAACGATTAAATTACTTCTCCCGAATATCCAACTGACTAATTAATTTCTTATAACGTACTCTATTTTTCTTTGCCAAATAAGCCAGCAAACGTTGACGTTTTCCCAAAAGTCTTCGTAGACCTCTTTCCGATGAAAAATCTTTTTTGTGTAATTCCAAATGTGAAGCAAGTTTCCGTATCTTATTGGTGAAACTGAATACTTGAAATTCAACTGAACCCCTGTTTTCTTGTTTTTCTTCTTTAACCATAAATCAAAAAATTTTTCTACCTCCTTTCTTTTTCATGTATTTATCTGATCAGGAAAAATCAAAAATTATGTCAGTTATTTTGAAGTTATTCTAATCTCGTACACACAAAAATTTGCAATTATTCATCTACTGCTGGAATCTGGAATTTGGATTTATTTTATCGATGCAAATTGGATTTGGATAGAAGGGTACATTCTTTTATTTTAGATAGAAGAAACATTTCTTCTATCTAAAATAAAAGAATTTTGCTGATTTTTTTATTACTATATCCAATTTTGAGAATTTATATACCATTTAATTGATATCATTTAGCAAAATGAAACACAGCATATGCATCCATCTTTCGGCTCGAGAATTTCACGGGATAGAGATATAGTATAAGAAATAGGCTATTAAGTAACTCTAAATGAATTGTGGATACATCTGTATCCTTAACATACTGAAAGGACTGCCATTATTCGTATCAAACCAATAGCGATTCATAAAAGCTAAATCTTGTAATCAATGGTGGGCCAATAATGAATTTTTTTGCATATGTATTAAGACGCTTGGTCTGATTTCGAAATTGTCCAGAGTTTTTTATGTTGTTTTCATTGCAAAATGATGGATCTCCTTCCGTAACTTTCCAATTACGAGTACGAGAATTGAAAGACATGAAAATTCTCAATTCTCTACAGCGTCTAGGAGATAGATAGAATATTTTCAGGAACAAGAAAATCAGAAGAATCTTTTTCTCTATTCACTACCATTCCGCGTCTTCGACTTCTATTAGTTTCTTTTCTTCTTTAATGCAATAGCTATAGTTTGATTGCAATAGCTATAGTTTGATATAGAATCCATTTCTCAAAGTAATGGAAACCATTCTCTTATAGGAAATGGTTCAAAATCGCTATTCCACCTTTTAGGTTTAGGTATCGTGAAAAGTGATACCTGTGAAGATCGTGCATTTCAGTCACATTCAGATCCGTTTTTCGAGTGCATGATATAACCAAATTGGATGGATCTTCCACCCGTTTAGCTAAGAAAGAATAGATGCAGAGGTGGATAATAGATCGATATGAAGATCATGAGCTGCCCCATAATGAAACCGCCAATAGTCGCGAATATCTCCTTCTTCCCTAACCCAAGATTGGAGAAAGAAGATCTAAGAGGGACCTATGGAGAATGTGGTCAGAAATCCATAATAGAGTCCGACCTCAACGACCGAATTAATTATCCTCATCGAGAAAC